ATGCGTTGACTCTACTCCACTAACCATAAAGACATTGGTACTTTATATTTTATTTTTGGCACTTGGTCAGGACTCCTTGGTACATCCATAAGCCTTCTTATTCGTGCCGAACTAGGGCAACCAGGAGCATTATTAGGTAGAGATCAATTATATAATACAATCGTTACTGCTCATGCCTTCCTAATAATTTTCTTTCTTGTTATACCAGTATTAATTGGGGGGTTTGGTAATTGATTAATTCCTCTAATATTAGGCGCCCCAGACATAGCTTTCCCTCGATTAAACAACATAAGATTTTGACTTTTACCCCCTTCCCTAATTTTACTTCTAGCTTCAGCTGCAGTAGAAAAAGGAGTAGGAACAGGGTGAACAGTATACCCCCCATTATCTGCCAATATTGCACACGCAGGTCCGTCGGTAGACTTAGCTATCTTCTCGCTCCACATCGCCGGAGCCTCATCTATCCTAGGAGCATTAAATTTTATTACTACCGTAATTAACATGCGATGAAAAGGCCTACGATTAGAACGAGTCCCATTATTTGTCTGATCCGCAAAAATCACAGCAATTCTACTTCTTCTATCCTTACCAGTCCTTGCTGGAGCCATTACTATACTATTAACAGACCGAAATTTAAATACTTCATTTTTTGACCCTTCAGGAGGCGGGGATCCAATCCTTTATCAACACCTTTTCTGATTCTTCGGCCACCCCGAAGTATATATTCTTATTTTACCAGGGTTTGGTATAATTTCCCATGTAGTAACACATTATTCCTCAAAACTTGAACCATTTGGAACCCTAGGAATAATTTATGCAATATTAGGTATTGGTATCCTTGGATTTATTGTATGAGCACATCACATATTCACAGTAGGTATAGATGTGGATACTCGTGCTTATTTTACAGCGGCAACAATAATTATTGCCGTTCCTACAGGTATTAAAGTATTTAGCTGATTAGCCACCATCCACGGGTCTCAAATCAAATACGAGACCCCTATACTATGAGCTATAGGATTTATTTTTCTATTTACAACAGGAGGCCTAACCGGAATCATTCTAGCTAACTCCTCCCTTGACATCATTCTTCATGACACCTACTACGTTGTTGCCCATTTCCACTATGTGCTAAGAATGGGAGCAGTATTTGCTATCTTTGCAGGGTTTACCCATTGATTCCCACTTTTTTCAGGAATCACCCTTCACGAACGATGAACAAAAATCCACTTCTTCTTAATATTTATTGGAGTAAACCTCACTTTCTTCCCACAACATTTTCTTGGCCTAGCAGGGATACCCCGTCGATACTCTGACTACCCAGATGCATTCACTAAATGAAATGTAATTTCTTCTATAGGTTCAACAATTTCTTTCATTGCGTTATTATTCTTCATCTTTATTATTTGGGAAGCCTTTATTTCCCAACGAAATATTATCTGTGGCTCACACCGTCCTTCTTCCCTAGAATGACAAGACCATCTACCATTAGATTTTCATAACCTGCCAGAAACCGGAATTATTACTCAGCCCTCTGCCACTAATATTCTTCATTTAAATGAAAGCCAAAATAGAGGCCCCTAACTGTTAATTAGACCAATGTCCAATATGACTCATTTAGATGCCCTCATGAGGCCAATTAAATTTTCAAGATGCCGCATCCCCCATTATACTTCAACTAATTAAATTCCATGATCATGCTATAATTATTGTAACCCTTATTATTGCTATCGTTGGATACGCTATTTTATCCCTAATAATAAACTCTCTTACTTGTAACAACATTTTAGAAGCACAAGAAATTGAAACAATTTGAACTATTCTTCCAGCAATCGTTCTTTTATTTTTAGCCCTCCCCTCTCTTCGACTACTCTACCTTATAGATGAAATCTCTTCCCCTATAGTGACAATTAAAACAATTGGCCACCAATGATACTGAAGATATGAATACTCTGATTTTATACATCTAGAGTTTGATTCCTATATAATTCCTTCCGAAGAACTAAAATTAGGGCAATTTCGCCTCCTAGAAGTCGACCATCGAGCTATCCTACCTATACAAACCGAAATCCGAATTCTAGTAACAGCAGCAGATGTTATCCACTCATGAACAGTACCATCACTTGGAGTAAAAGCAGATGCTATCCCAGGACGCCTTAACCAACTAGGATTCTTTATCTCCGCTCCAGGAGTATACTATGGCCAATGCTCAGAAATCTGTGGTGCAAATCACTCCTTTATACCAATTGCTATTGAAGCTGTAGATTCCCTGTCATTTTCTAAATGAATTTCTAAATTCAGAGAATGAAAATCTAATTAATATATAATATTAACTTGTCAAGTTAAAATAACCACTAAGGTGATTTTCTATGCCACACCTAAGCCCAATAAACTGAATTCTAACACCTATTGTATTATGACTAACCCTTATATTATACCTGTCCTCCTCTTGATGATCTCAATCCTTCACTTTTCCATCATCAAATTTTTATAGCCCAAAAGCAACAAACTGAAAATGATAGTAAAGTGGCTGAGATCAAGCAGAAGATTGTAGCTCTTCATACGGAATGTTCCCTTTACTATATGATCCGCCAACCATTCCACCTAGTTGAATTCAGCCCTTGACCTCTAACGTCCTCTATTGGTGCACTATTAACAACCACAGGACTTGCAGCATGGTTCCACAACCACGGCCCTATACTTCTCTCTTTTGGCTTAATTATTATTATTATATCTATAATCCAGTGGTGGCGAGATGTAGTTCGCGAAAGAACTTTCCTAGGCTTCCACACCTCTTTAGTCGTAAAAGGGTTGCGTTGGGGAATAATCCTATTTATCACTTCAGAAGTACTATTCTTTTTTGCTTTCTTTTGAGCCTTTTTCCACAGAAGGCTCGCTCCAACCCCTGAACTTGGTTGCTCATGACCACCTACAGGAATTTACCCTTTAAACCCTTTCTCCGTACCCCTCCTCAATACAGCTGTACTACTAGCATCAGGAGTAACCGTAACATGAGCCCATCACTCATTACTCGAATCTTCACGCACAGAATCAATCCAGAGACTACTTCTTACAGTCACCTTAGGTATCTATTTTACATTCCTTCAAGCAGGAGAATACTGAGAAACTACATTTTCTATCGCAGATAGAGTGTACGGCTCCTCATTCTTTGTTGCAACAGGATTCCATGGGCTTCATGTACTAATCGGCTCATCATTCCTTTTAGTCTGCTTAATACGAACCTCTTTCTATCACTTCTCCACAAGCCATCACTTTGGATTCGAAGCCGCTGCTTGATACTGACACTTCGTTGATGTTGTATGAATCTTTCTATACTTATCTATTTATTGATGAGGGTCTTAATGTAAAGTAGTGTAAAGTGCACATAAGATTTTGAAGCTTATAGTAGAGCCACTCTCTCTTTCCAAATGCTCCTATGACTAATATCCTCAACAATTCTATCATTTTCTATGTCCTCAATTCTATCTACCACTCCCCTTTCTTTAGGCTTATGAGTTATTCTCTTAGCATTGTCAATCTCCTTACTATTAAGATTAATCATACCATCATGATTTGCCTTCATAATTTTCTTGATCTATATTGGTGCCATATTAGTAATATTTGCTTATTTTACTGCCCTCACACCAAACCAACCAATGGAAATATTAAAAATATTATCTCTTCTATTCATAACATTTATTTTAATTTCAAGAATGCACCTCATAGCCCCAATCTTAACAAATTCTTTTAGAACCCGTAACCCCACAAACCCCATCCCGGCCCTATTTATACCTTCAAACTCTATAATCCCCTTAATTCTAGCTATTGTATTGTTCCTAGCATTAATTGCAGTAGTTAAAGTAACTAATATCACAAAAGGACCGCTTCGCCCATTTAAGAACAATTATGTTTAGACCCTTACGAAAAATAAACCCTGCTATCAAAATTATAAATAATGCCCTAATCGACCTCCCTGCCCCTAACAACTTATCAATTTGATGAAATTTTGGCTCCCTTCTAGGGCTATGCTTAATCATCCAAGTTGCAACTGGCCTATTTCTTGCTATACACTACACCCCCCATGTAGATTTAGCATTTTCATCCGTAGCCCATATTGCCCGAGATGTAAATTACGGCTGACTTCTACGAGCTATCCACGCTAATGGCGCCTCATGATTTTTCATCTGCCTTTATCTTCACATTGGTCGAGGTCTATACTATGCTTCCTTTATTAACCTAGAAACATGAAATCTCGGTGTAATCCTAATAATTCTTACTATAGCAGCAGCATTCATAGGGTATGTACTACCATGGGGGCAAATAAGATTTTGAGGTGCTACTGTAATTACAAACTTGTTCTCAGCAATCCCTTATATTGGTAAATCTCTAGTAGAATGACTATGAGGAGGTTTCGCTGTAGATAATGCCACCTTAAACCGTTTCTTTGCTATCCATTTCATTATCCCCTTCATTATGATAGCCGTCTCTGCCTTACACCTCCTCTTTCTTCACTCTTCAGGATCAAATAACCCGTTAGGGCTCCCTTCCAATTCAGACAAAGTACCATTTCATGTATACTACTCCTCAAAAGACCTAATAGGGTTCCTAATTCTACTTCTTTCCCTAACAACCATTTCTATATTCTACCCTATCATCCTTGGAGACCCAGAAAACTTTCTACCAGCAAACCCTTTAGTTACCCCAATTCATATCAAACCCGAGTGATATTTCCTATGAGCATACGCCATTCTACGATCCATCCCTAATAAATTGGGGGGAGTAATCGCCATATTTACAGCAATTTTTATTCTTTTAATTATCCCTTTAATTTCAACACAAAAATATTTAGGGAATGCCTTCTACCCCTTAAATCAACTTCTATTCTGATGTTTTGTAGCAAACGCAATTCTATTAACTTGAATCGGAGGATGCCCTGTAGAAGCCCCTTACGAATTTTTAGGCCAAATATTTACATGTGCATACTTCATTATCCCTTTAATAGCACCAATATTTTTTTTAGTTTGAGACAAAATTATCCATCTAAATTAAGACTTTAAGTTACTAAAACTATTAGCCTTCAAAGCTAAAAACGAATCTATTCAAGTCTTGATGATAAGAGACATTTTCTCTACCTTTGACCCTGCCACCTCAACCCTTTTTCATTCCCTGTCCCCTTTTATATTCTGAGCTATAACAATCCTATCCTTATCTATATTACACTCATCATTCTGAATCTCATCCTCCCGATGATCCCAATCCATTTCCTACCCCATAAATATTATACTATCCCAAACAAACCGAACAACAGCTTCCAAAATCAAAGGATTTCCCTCAATCTTAATCCCTTTATTCCTGTACCTAATTATTTCAAATTTATTAGGGCTAGTACCATACATATTTAGAAACACAAGACACCTTATCTTCACAATAAGGTTTGGAGTTCCTTTATGATTGTCCTTAATTATCTCAAGAGCTACTTACTCCCCAAAAATATTCAGAGCCCATTTTCTACCATCTGGTGCTCCTGATTGGTTAAACCCATTTCTAGTACTAATTGAGACAATAAGAACTTTATTCCGCCCACTAACTTTATCCTTCCGACTAGCTGCTAACATAAGGGCTGGACATATCGTTCTTGGGCTCGCAGGAATTTATGCATCAACAAGATTATTTACATCAACATTAAACTCCTCTCTTTTACTAACAGCCCAATTAATATATATTATCTTCGAAATCGGGATTTGCTTAATTCAAGCTTACATTTTTTGTCTTTTAATTTCTCTATACTCAGATGATCACCCAACCTACTTAATGAGAGTTATAATTACATATTGGTTTCGGCCCAATACCACAAGATTGAAATATCTTGCTCATTATTGTTAAAATAATTTAAAAAAAATACTGAATTGTGGTTTCAGAAATATACACTAGTATTTTTAACAATGCCATTTTCATCCTTACTTATTAGCAAAATTCTATGAATCTCTTCATTACCACCTTTATTCTTATTTATACTATTAAGAAATAACAATCTTACTATCTTCATCGAATGAACAATTATATCCTCTTCCTCAACTAAACTATCCCTTCCACTAATCATCGACTCACACGGTACATTATTCGCTTTTATTGTTATATTTATCTCTGCTAACGTAATAATATTTGCCTCAGAATACATAAAAAATGACCCTAATATTAAACGATTCACACACCTAGTTGTTTTATTTATTATATCAATAAACTTCCTAATCTTTATCCCAAACCTTATATCCCTACTTTTAGGCTGAGATGGGCTAGGTATTACTTCATTTATCTTAGTTATCTACTACCAAAATCCAAAATCTTTAGCTGCAGGCATAATTACAGCACTAATAAACCGGGTGGGAGACGCAATAATTCTTTTATCTATTGCCCTGCTCATAACATTAGGACACTGAAATATTATATCATTATGAACAATGCCCCAACTACCTATATTTACTGCTATAATCTTAATCGCAGCTATAACAAAATCTGCTCAAATCCCATTTTCAAGATGGTTACCAGCAGCAATAGCCGCTCCAACCCCTGTATCTGCCCTGGTTCACTCATCTACTTTAGTTACAGCGGGAGTTTTCCTCCTTATCCGCTTCTACCCAACTCTATCCTCTATTTGATGGTTCAACAAAACCCTTCTTCTTGTTGCAACAATTACCATATTAATAGCGGGCTCAGCGGCCATTTTTGAATCAGATATAAAAAAAATTATTGCTTTATCCACTTTAAGCCAGCTTGGAGTAATAATAGCCAGATTAGGGATACACCTCCCAAAAATTGCTACCTTTCACCTGATCACTCATGCATTATTTAAAGCCCTTTTATTCGTATGCGCTGGCTCTATAATCCATTTTCATAGTCACTCACAAGATCTTCGATACATAGGTAACTTATCCCTATCATCACCGTTAACCCTATCTTGTATAACTACCGCTAATCTAGCCCTATGTGGAGCCCCATTCCTAGCAGGTTTCTACTCAAAAGACCTAATCTTAGAATACTCCTTATTTGACCCTACAAACCTATTAATCTTACTAATATTTTTTCTTGCCACAGCCCTAACATCAAGATACTCAATTCGTTTTCTAATTGCCACTTCATGATCGTCCTCTAATAGAGCCCCATTTAACTACACATCAGATAATATACAAAATATTACCTATCCAATAATTTTCCTAACCCTCGGAGCCATCATAATAGGAGCTATCCTAAGATGAACTTCATTTTCTGTAATTGATGAACCACTGCTCCCCTCTTTATCAAAATATGCCCCTGTTCTTACCGCCTTAATTGGCCTAACCATAACAGCCCCATTATATACTTCCAACAGAATAAACATAATAAAAACTCAAAAAATACAAATAATAAACTCAATAATATGATTCTTAACCCCTTGCTCATCCCAAGGCATTATCTTGTATCCTATAAATGCCTCCAAAATAATTCTACAAACACTAGATCAAGGATGATTGGAAGCTTCCCTAAGACAAGGACCATTCTCTTATATTAAAAATTTAGCAAATAACCTTATGTCTATCCAAATAAACCTAACCACCACCCACTTATCTCTACTATTAATCTTTATAATTCCAACCATAATTATATATTCTAATAGCTTAAATAAATAAAGCACAGCCCTGAAAAGGCTATGATGAAATCCCCTCTTAGAATAAGTACTAATAGTATAACTAATACTCTAGAGTTTCAATCTATAAATATATTTTAATATTTAGTACCAGACTGTAGTTTATTAAAACAATAACTTTGGGAGTTATAAATCAACCTCTAATCATTTGCAGTCTGATTTTTTGCTTTAAAAGCTTTTTAGCACTGGTCTTGTAAACCAGAGGCAGGATAATAATCCTTAAAGCTATGGCACATTTCTCATTCTTCCTTATACCCTTTGCTACTATCTCCAGATTAATCTGCCTCGTTATCCAACGACAACATCTACTTATAGCACTTCTTGCCCTTGAAACTATAATTCTTACATTAACAATCACAACAATAATAATCTATCTCACATCAAACCCTATAGAACCATTCATAATAATAATTCTTCTTACTTTTGGCGCTTGTGAGGCAAGACTAGGCCTAGCCTGCCTTATTTCAATAACCCGCTCATATGGGAATGACCTAATTAACTCACTATCTATTAATAAATGTTAGCCCTTATTTTAACTTTATCCTCCTTGCTCCTTCTTCCTATTCTATCTACAAACTTCTGAACTCTTACTACCATTGTCATATTTATAATAACCCTATTTTCTACAACTCTTACATTCAACCCAATAACAGCATTCTCTTTACAATCAAATTTTTTAATAATAGACTCCTTAAGATCTCCACTTATTTCTCTATCCATCTGGATCTCCACCCTAATACTTCTAGCTAGAAAACCTGTTCATAATATAAATAACAACCCAAAGCTATTTATCTACACCCTAACCGTACTCCTAATTATCTTAACAATAACATTCTCTGCTTCTAACCTTCTATCTTTCTATATTATATTCGAGGCCTCCTTAATCCCAACCCTTTTTTTAATTCTAGGATGAGGTTACCAACCAGAACGACTTCAAGCAGGAATATACTTTATATTATATACCATCTCTGCTTCCCTTCCACTACTCACAAGAATTATAATTATATATACAAAAAATGGGCAACTAACATTTTACGCCCCTTGATTTCAACAATTACACACCTTTTCGTCATCAACCACCTGATGAATTATAACTACGGCCGCGTTTATAGTAAAAATACCTCTATATTCAGTACATTTATGACTACCAAAAGCTCATGTCGAAGCCCCTGTTGCTGGCTCCATAATTCTAGCAGGAGTTCTCCTTAAACTAGGCAGATATGGCCTTCTTCGTATATCCATATTCTACCCTTATCTATCTTTCAAAATATCCCCTATCATAAATAGAATTTCACTATTAGGGGGGGTAATAACAAGACTTGTTTGTCTACGTCAATCAGACATAAAATCCCTAATCGCTTACTCCTCAATTGGACATATAGCCCTTATTATTGCTGCAACTACACAATCCTCCTCTTGAGGATGACAAGCGGCCCTAACTATAATAATCGCTCACGGTTTATGCTCTTCATGCTTATTTTCCCTAGCCAATATAACATATGAATCTACTAAAACCCGAAAAATCTTTTTAACTAAAGGATTAATATCTATATTCCCTGCTTTATCACTTTGATGATTCATTCTATCCGCAATCAATATATCAGCCCCCCCATCTCTCAACCTATTTAGAGAAATTTGCCTAATTATATCAATTTTCTGAGGCTCCTCATTCACTATAATCCCTCTGACTTTAATAATCTTCTTATCAGCTGCTTACTCCCTTTTTCTTTATACTAATAATACACATGGAACTCCATGCTCATACTCCAATCCTTTTTTTATCCTAAATAGACGAAATTACTCAATTTGTCTTCTACATTCTCTACCACTTTTATTAATTATAAAAACAGATATCCTATTTTCTTGATTATAGCTTTATAGTTGAAAAACAACATTAATCTGCAGATTTAAAAGTGTATCTATTACTAAGGCTTACTTTTTTAGTATAAAAGTACAGTTGCCTTCCAAGCAAAAAGATTGATAGCCAAAAAAAGTACTTAGGTAAGCTAACTATAAGCTGTTGGGTTCATACCCCAAAAATGAATTTTATTTCCCTAATTAAAGGTTTGATTCTAGCCTTAAAGTTACTTCTGTCTTATCAATATACATGCAAGGCATCCAACCCCGTGAGGCCTTAGAACTCTTAATGAAATATATAATTAAATAATTTATTATAAAAATAAAGATACCACGACTGCAGTATAAAACTCTCTTTATCTTCGCAAGAAGGAAAAGGCTATTGACTAACCTCCTGGTAAAATCTGTGCCAGCTACTGCGGTTAAACAGAAAGGATTGTAACTAAAGTCAGGTAAACGCGGCTCATGATAAAAATACTCACATTATTAAAGGTTCAATTTTTTTTACCCTTTACCTTTTCTAACATTATCTCTTTATTTCACGTGAAAGCTTAAACCAAAACAAGGATTAGATACCCTTTTATTCTAAGCCATAAACTGCTAACCCCCTGGGCACTACGAACCCATGTTTAAAACCCAAAGATCTTGGCGGTGCTTTAACCTCTTAGGGGAACCTGTTCTTTAATTTGATACCCCACGCTGAGCTCCACTTATAGTTCGCCCTAGCATGTGTACTGCCGTCGTAAGCTTACCTTGAAAAAGCAAGTAAGCAAAAAGCTAACAGGCACCACGTCAGGTCAAAGTGCAGCCTATACTTAAGTAGAAATGGGTTACAACCCTAACCCCGGATTACGAATTTCTAGTCTCAAAATAAAATGAAGGAGGACTTAAAAGTAAGGACTCTTACCCCCCTGAATAAGGCAATATAAAGCATGCACACATCGCCCGTCACTCTCACCGAAAGGGGAGATAAGTCGTAACATAGTAGGTGTAATGGAAATTGTGCCTCATCATAGAACATGTTTATGTATCTTGTTTACACCAAGAAAAAGGTTTAAAACCTATGATGTTTACCTTAATACCTTAATAATTAACCTATATAAACTAAACATCTAAATATTTTAGGTGCGCCCTACAATCTTTAACCCTAAAACCTTAAAGGAAATACACATTATTTTTAAAGTCATTATTCAAATTTGTACCTTTTGCATCATGGTTTAACAAGTTAAAAAGAAACAACTTCTATCTCGAAACCATAACGAGCTATTTTTTTTCTGCTTTGAGCCCATAGCCCTATGTTGCACAATAGCCTAAAGAAAGAACAATAGAGGCTACATACCCCCGCGCATGGTGATAGCTAGTTCTCACCTTCACTTATCTAAGTAAAAAAGCTTTAAATTTACCATAACCTAAAATAAACCTTTTCAATTTACTGGGGACAAGCCCATTAAATATCATTTATAAATTAAAAAAGTCAAACCCTTAAATATAGTCTTAAAATCCGTTATTATTAATTAAAACGTTACAGTTACTACCACCTCGCCACTTAAATTCATACTATTTATATCTTATACAGGTGAGGAGGATAACCAACTACTTTTATTCATCATAATGTTAAAATAAGTATTTATTAACAACTTTAACCCTACAATAATTATAATAAATATAACAAAGGAACTCGGCAAAAAATAATTCGACTGTTTAACAAAAACATTGCCTTTAGAAACAAAATTAAAGGTACATCCTGCCCAGTGACTTGTTCAACGGCCGCGGTATCCTGACCGTGCAAAGGTAGCATAATCATTTGCCTTTTAATTGGAGGCTGGAATGAACGGACAAACGAAATTATTGCTGTCTCTTTTATACACATAAAAATTAGCCCCTAGGTGAAGAGACCTAGATAAAAATAAAAGACAAGAAGACCCTATTGAGTTTTACTTTTTATTTTTCATTAAAAATTAAAAGGTTTGGTTGGGGCGACCAAGGAAAACATAAATCTTCCTTTTTTACTAAGATTATAAATCTCTCCATTGACCCATTACCATGAGCATAAAAATAAACTACCATAGGGATAACAGGCTAATCTTCCTAGAGAGCCCATATTGACAGGAAGGATTGGCACCTCGATGTTGGCTTAAGGAAACTCACTAACGCAGAAGTTAGTTTAAGTTAGTTTGTTCAACTAATAACCCTTACATGAGCTGAGTTCAGACCGGCGTAAGCCAGGTTAGTTTCTATCTTTATTTTTCTATAATATTTCATATTAGTACGAAAGGACCTTATGATATAAGAACTATCTTCCATATAACAACCCATCTACAATATAATAGGTTGGCAGATGAATGCATTTGATTTAGGATCAAAAGAAGAAATTTTTATTTCACTTATTAGGCTTCCTAGTTTATAAAGAATATTTGTGTTGCATACAAAAGGAGGAATTTCCGCAAGCCCTTATGTTAGCAAAACAATGCAGTTGATTTAAGAACAAAAGAAGAAAGGAAATTTCACATAAGTTTTTATTTATTTATTTATATATATATATATATATATATATATATATATATATATATATATATATATATATATATATATATATTATATATATTAGGGTTACGTTTTACGTTTTGCGTTTTTTGCGTTTTTTGCGTTTTTTGCGTTTTTTGCGTTTTTTAAATATTTCATCTAAGAAACCCCTCTTACCTTTTCCATGTTTTGCGTGTTTTCACACATATCCTATACTTTTTAAAAATTTATTACAAAATTACCCCCCTCTTACTAGTTTATTACTATAATCTACTTTTCTTTTTTTTATATTTTTTGTTAGTTATTCTCTACTAAAACACTAAAAATGACATGGCTTGCGGCAAAACTTTTTAATTTTTGCAAAAAAAAAATCCCACTCTAGTGTGCCCCTAACAAAAAACAAGTTTTTTGCTAAAAAAAAACCTTCCATTTTTCCCAAAAAAATATACCAAAATTTTATTCAATAGCAATCACTAGAACAAAAATTCTTAGCAACACTATTTTCCCCGTGAGGCACTTTACTACTAAAATTTTCTCGAAAACATCTAAAAACGTCTCCCAAAAAAATATTTCTTTTGCTTTTAGGCTCAAAATATTAAGACAAAAAAAAAAATTCTACATTAATATATAGGTTTATATAACTATATAATAATAACATAATAAAGTTTTTCGTTTTGGAAACAAATGACTTTGAAAGTCCTTATAAAAGGTTCGACTCCTTTAAAAACTTATGATACCCTCCTCATTTTTAAACACAATCTTCAGCCTAATACTTCCTTTACTAGCAATAGCTTTCTTTACACTCCTTGAGCGAAAATTTTTAGGCTACTTTCAAAACCGGAAAGGCCCAAATAAAGTCGGCCTTCTAGGCCTGCCTCAGCCTTTCGCAGATGCTTTAAAACTTCTAATTAAAGAGCAGGCAAGACCATCCCTTTCTAATTATTTACCATTCCTTTTAGCCCCAACATTAGCCTTAATACTAGCCCTATTACTATGATTTATCTACCCATCTACATGTCCAACTCACTTCATTACATATGGTGCCCTTTTTTTCTTATGTGTCTCAAGACTTAATGTTTACACCACTTTAATCGCCGGTTGGGCCTCAAATTCAAAATATGCTTTATTAGGAGCCTTACGGGGAGTTGCACAAACAATTTCATATGAAGTAAGAATGTCCCTTATCCTCCTGAGCTCCTTAACAATCTTATTAACATTCAATTTAACCACAATAAATACAACCCAAATATCCTGGGTTGCTATCATACTGCCCACATTATTTATATGTTGATTCGCCTCTTCCCTAGCTGAAACAAACCGAACCCCTTTTGACTTTGCTGAAGGAGAATCCGAATTAGTCTCGGGGTTCAATACAGAGTACAGGGCAGGTCCTTTCGCCCTTATCTTTATAGCAGAATACATAAATATTTTAGTAATAAGACTTTTTACCGTAATATTTTTCTCGGGAGTGCATCCAAATGTTATAATTAATAGAATTTTATTCACATCAAAAACAATTTTTATTGCTTTTATATTCATCTGAACGCGTGCCTCATTCCCTCGAATACGTTACGATCGCCTAATAAACCTAACCTGAAAATCTTTCCTACCATTCTCCCTTGCATGCTTGGTGCTATCCACATCACTTACTTCATTATTATTTTGATACTGCGCCGGGAATGAACGGATAACTCTGATGACGTTAACAACGAGGTATACCTCCAGTATCTTGATTAAGGAGCTGTACCCTTCTTAGCTCTAGCCTTTTAAGCTAGCCAAAATGTAAAATTCTTAATCAATGTTTACCTCTTTATTTGCCTTCTCTATCTCTGCCATTCTACCCTTTATTATTATTCTTTTTTCTTTTATCATTGCCGCTCGCTCCTCATCAGACCGAGAAAAATCCTCACCTTTCGAATGCGGGTTTGACCCTAAAAAAACAGCCCGTATCCCATTTTCTCTGCGATTCTTTCTTTTAGCAGTGATTTTCCTCGTTTTCGATATTGAAATCATCCTTCTTATGCCAACCCCTATTATCTTAGCATCCGCCCAACCACTAACATTCATCATAACCTCATTCCTGTTTATTATAATCCTAATAGTTGGGCTGCTTCATGAATGACGCGAAGGCTCCCTAAACTGATCCTACTAACAAAGAAAAGGGGGTCCAAGAAAAAACTTCTAATTTTTTCTAGAGAGGTTCGACTCCTTTCTTTTCTTTATGACCTTCCCCCCTCACATAAGACTCTTCATTTCAACATTAATTCTTGGATCTTTTATATCATTAAGTGCAAACCACTGACTCTTTATTTGGATAGGCTTAGAACTTAACCTTTTATCATTTATCCCCTTAATTTGTTCAACAACTCATACTCAAGAAAGGGAGGCAGCAGTTAAGTATTTTTTGGCCCAAGCATTTGGTTCAGGCCTTTTATTACTCGGATCAATTAATATATATTGAACACCTCAGCTTCTAATAAATAGCCAACCATTATCGTGATTTTTACTTATAGGGTTATTAGTAAAACTAGGTATACCCCCCTGCCATTTTTGGTTTCCACTAGTAACTGCCAGCCTTTCCTGACCTATAGTATTAGTGTTATTAACATGACAAAAAATTGTCCCAATAATACTATTATTCTACATCTTTTTTAACTTTACCCCTAAAATTATAATCTTAATTTTAGTTAGGGGCGCTTTAATTGGTGGGTTAGGAGGGCTCAATCAATCACAACTTCGGCCTATTCTTGCTTATTCTTCTATTGGACATATAACCTGAATAATCTCTGGAAGAATAGCATCATTGTCTGCAAGACTTTTCTATCTACTTATCTATATCCTTATCTCCTCAGCATTAATTATTATAATATGAAACTATAGTATGCCACTATCTTCACTATTAGATAACTTATCCTCTACCCCCCCCATTTTTCTTTTTTCTATTTTAATCCTGCTATTATCCCTAGGAGGATTGCCTCCTCTTCTAGGATTTATCCCTAAATGACTAACTCTCCAAGCATTAACACAAATTAATATTATAATCCCTTTAATCCTAATTATAGGGTCCGTCCTTAATTTAATTTACTACCTAAATGTGGTATTTATTTCCTCTATAAGGCTAAACAAGCCATCAATCTTAACTTCAAACAAAGGACCCCACCGCATCTCCAGTTTATTTATAGGAACTACCCTTCTAGGAGCAGCCCCATTATCCTTAATGCTAACTT